ACGGCTAGTTTTGGAATGCTGGGCGATATCATTATCGCCGAACCTAATGCATACATTGCATTCGCAGGTAAAAGAGTAATTGAACAAACATTGAATAAGACAGTACCCGAGGATTCACAAGTGGCTGAATATTTATTCCATAAGGGCTTATTCGATTCAATCGTACCACGTAATCCTTTAAAGGATGTTCTGAGTGAGTTATTTAGGCTTCACTCCTTTTTTGCTTGGAAGTAAAATTCAATTAACGGAATCCTAACTTCATTTCTTTTTTAGTTCCTTTTTTTCTTTGTAGCGAGCAAAACTAATAGATAGTTTGTCAGAATCAAAGTCAAAATCCATTTTTCTTTTTATAAAGAATTCTAAAAAAAAATTCTTTCTTTTTTAATTGATTAGGGGTCTCGGGAAAGAAACCTCTTTTAACAACATAAGTAAAAAATAAAATTCTTTTTTCTGCGAAATTCAAATTAGGCAAGAAAAAGAAACCAAAGGTCATCTTTCCTTCTTGTTGCGTATGTATCGCGAATTCAAATAGAGAAAATATCGATATAGAGTTTCTTTCTACTCGAATCTCTCCCTAAGCCCCTATTTTTTTACTAAAAACTGGTGTTGCTGGATTGAATTCAAAATTATAATGGAATAGTTACGAAATTCAATTTTGAAGAAACTCTTTATTTCGATTTTGATATTCATTTTCACTCTAAATAAAATTGAATTCAATTTTCAGACAAGACTGGGTTATCATCCATATATTTATATCTTTCATATCGAAAGAGAAATAAGATAATATTGTATTGAATTTATTTCTATTTTTTGAATCTCGTGAATTTCTCTATTTTCTATTTCAGTTTGATTTCTAGTTGATAATAATAGATAATAATATATATAGAATTTGCTTTCTAGTATATAGAATACTCACTTCGATATACTAATTAGTATAGAATACTACTAAGAATTAGTATAAGATATGTTTATAGTAATAACAGGTCTAAATATTCAATCGAGGTACCCATTCTATGACAACTCTCAATAACTTACCCTCTATTTTTGTGCCGTTAGTAGGACTAGTATTTCCGGCAATTGCAATGGCTTCTTTATTTCTTCATGTTCAAAAAAACAAGATTTCTTAGATCTGATGGGTTCAAATCTCATCCATTTTTTTTTTTCAAGACTTAGATATAGCTACTACGGATGTGCATTTAGTAGAGTATGTTATGGTATAACATAGGGACATAAATGAAGCAGCTCTTATATATCCGTAAATAGATGCTCGAAATATACAAACAATATAGGGAAATAAATTTTGAATTATTTCAAAATAGTTGGCAGATGCCTGAAACGGAAAGTCGCTCTATCTATATGTATATAGATATTTCTAGAAGATCCTAAAAAAGGCATATTCTTTTTTTGATTTTATACCTAACCCATCCCATTCAACGAATTACTCCGATTCTTCCTAAAGGAAAGGGTTCCATGCGAATGGCACTAGTTGATGAGAGTTACTTCGGAAACAAAAAGTTTCTCCATTCCAATTAAAAAAAAAAGGCAACTAGATCTAATATGAGTTTGCGATCCGAACAGATATGGATAGAACGTATAGTGGGGTCTCGAAAATTAAGTAATTTCTTCTGGGCCTTGATCCTTTTTTTAGGTTCATTAGGATTCGTCTTAGTTGGGACTTCCAGCTATCTCGGTAAGGATTTTATATCTTTAGTTCCATATCAACAAATCGTTTTTTTTCCACAAGGGATCGTGATGTCCTTCTACGGGATCGCGGGTCTCTTTATTAGTTCCTATTTGTGGTGCACAATTTCCTGGAATGTGGGGAGTGGCTATGATCGATTCGATCTAAAAGAAGGAATAGTGTGTATTTTTCGTTGGGGATTTCCTGGGAAAAAGCGTCGCATCTTCCTACGATTCCGTATGAAGGATATTCAGTCGATCAGAATAGAAGTTAAAGAAGGCATTTATCCTCGCCGTATCCTTTATATGGAAATCAAAGGACAGGGAGCCATTCCATTGACGCGTACTGATGAGAATTTGACCCTGGGTCAAATTGAGCAAAAAGCTGCCAAATTGTCCTATTTTTTGCGCGTACCAATTGAAGTATTTTGAAATGAAATAGCAAATCAAAATATTTCTATAAATAAAAAAAGAAAAGGGGAGTTCTGTTAAGTCGAAATTGGAATACTATTCCTTGAAGTGTTTGTTTTTTTTTTTAAGTTTCACTTTAGCATTCATCGAGAACGCGAAGCAGTTTCAAATTGGATCAATTAGATTATCTGTAAATGTAAACAAGATTTTTATTATTTCTTCATTTAAAGTCGACTCTTTCTTATTCTATATTCTTTCTAGATTCATAATCAATGAATGGGAAATCAAAAAAAAAAGGAATAGATTCCGGGGTTCGATGCCTTCGAATAGAACTTATGTTTGATAAAAATAGTAGATCGCAGCGCATAGATTCGAAGAATGAGGCGAGTTCATTAGCAATTCAAAGATGAAAAAATGGAAAAAAAGAAAGCATTTCTCCCTTTTCTTTATGTTCTATCTATAGTATTTTTGCCTTGGGGGGTTTCTCTTTCATTTAAGAAAAATGTTGAATCTTGGGTTACTGATTGGTGGAATACTACACAATCCGAAACTTTTTTGACTGATATTCAGGAAAAGAGTATTATAGACAAATTCATCGAATTAGAAGAACTCTTACTATTGGACGAAATAATCAAAGAATACCCGGAAATAGGGTTGCAAAGTGCTCATATAGGAATCCACAACGAAACGATCCAATTGATAAAGATAAACAATGAGGATCATATCCATATGATTTTGCACTTCTCGACAAATATAATCTCTTTCATTATTTTAAGTGCTTATTCAATTCTAGGTAATGAAGAACTTCTTATTCTTAACTCTTGGGTTCAAGAATTTCTATATAATTTAAGTGACACAATAAAAGCTTTTTCTATTCTTTTATTAACTGATTTATGTATCGGATTCCATTCGCCCCATGGTTGGGAACTAATGATTGGCTATGTCTACAAAGATTTTGGATTTGTTCATAATGAGAAAATTATATCTGGCCTTGTTTCTACGTTTCCAGTCATTATAGACACAATTTTCAAATATTGGATCTTCCATTATTTAAATCGTCTATCTCCATCACTTGTAGTGATTTATCATTCAATGAATGACTGATCCAACTCGAATATTTCGGACTTTGCACATAAGCAAAGCATTTTAAGATGTACCCACTCCTTCGAACCTACGGAGATTTCCCCTCGAATATTTTCTATTCGCATAAAAGAATTTACGTAAATAGCAGACTTGTGGGTAGGGAACTATCCGAGTGACCTACCTCATTTTATTGTAGAAATTTTTGGGATCAATGATTGGACTATGCAAATTCAAAATAACCTTTTTTTTTCTTGGATCACGATAAAGAAAGAAATTATTCGATCTATTTCCGTATCGTTTATGATATATATCATCACTCAAGCATCTATCTCAAATGCATATCCCATTTTTGCTCAGCAGGGTTATGAAAATCCGCGCGAAGCAACCGGGCGTATTGTATGTGCCAATTGCCATTTAGCTAATAAGCCCGTGGATATTGAGGTTCCGCAAGCAGTACTTCCTGATACTGTATTTGAAGCAGTTGTTCGAATTCCTTATGATACGCAAGTGAAACAAGTTCTTGCTAATGGAAAAAAGGGGGGGTTGAATGTGGGTGCTGTTCTTATCTTACCTGAAGGATTTGAATTAGCACCCCGGGATCGTATTTCACCCGAGATGAAAGAAAAGATAGGCAATCTTTCTTTTCAGAGCTATCGACCCACTCAAAAAAATATTCTTGTTATAGGTCCTATTCCTGGTCAGAAATACAGTGAAATAACTTTTCCTATTCTTTCCCCGGATCCCGCTAATAATAAAGATGTTCACTTCTTAAAATATCCCATATATGTGGGGGGGAACAGGGGAAGGGGTCAAATTTATCCCGACGGGAACAAGAGTAACAATACGGTTTATAACGCTACAGCGGCCGGTAGAGTAAGTAAAATCATACGAAAAGAAAAGGGGGGATACGAAATAACTATAGCGGATATGTTAGATGGGCGTCAAGTGCTTGATATTATTCCTCCAGGGCCAGAGCTTCTCGTTTCAGAGGGCGAATCCATCAAACTTGATCAGCCATTAACGAGTAATCCTAATGTGGGTGGATTTGGTCAAGGGGATACTGAAATAGTACTTCAAGATCCATTACGTGTCCAAGGTCTTTTGTTCTTCTTGGCATCTGTTATTTTAGCACAAATCTTTTTGGTTCTAAAGAAAAAACAGTTTGAGAAGGTTCAATTATCTGAAATGAATTTTTAGATTTGTAAATTTATCAATCTCAACTTCGTAAAGGAAAAGCAATAAAATTCTTATTGGTGTTATGCATGATCAAAAATTATGAACCAATTTTTGCTTGTTTCGAAGTCATTGGGGGTTACTTCTACTGTTTCCTCTTCATCGTAGGAATATTAGAAAGAAGTTTTTTTTACTTTTATTTTTTTCAATCCAAATTGAACCGAGTGACTCTCTTACTCTTATCAGAGAATGTCTTAATAGTTTTCTAATAAAAGATAAAATTTCATCGAATACCGAATACTAAACTTCAGATAATAAGTAAGTGCAGAATAGAAAGCGTTTATTTTCTTAGTTTATTCTTGTTGTCGTCACAAGAAATGTGCAAAATTGATTTCTTGTGACGACGACAAGAATAGTTTTTGATCCCGTTCGTCTAAGATAACTATTCTTAATCTTAGTTTCTATTTTTTGATTTTTGACAGATTTCTCAGAATCTTTTTGTTTCTTCTATATTTAATTAAAGTATAGATGAGAGTAGTGAACAATCAAAAAATAGAAAATAGAGCGCAATTTTTTTAGAAAATAGAACGGAGGTTTATTAGAAAAGAAAGGATTTAAATAATATCCGTACTCGTTAAATAGATAGGTTCATTTAGGAAAACGAAATCAAGTAATTTTAGTATAACTTTGAAAGATCGATACTATGCTTCAATAATAGATGTTCAAAATCAATGAATGACATTTTCGTACTTGCTGTTGAATTTTCTAATTGAAATAAAAATAATATATTCTATTATGAAAGCTTAAGAACTCAAGGGATCCCTTGAGTTCTTAAGCTTTCATGTCTCCAACTCAGTTCACCCGATTATTAGATTATTTTAGATTCTTACAAAGATGAGCCCAACCCTGAGTATGAACCATAAAAGAAAATACCTATTAAACCAATCACAAGAATACCAGTTACAGTACCTATTATCCAAAGAGGAATCCTTCCAGTAGTATCGGCCATTTATCTTGCTTCCTCCACCATTTCATCAAGTTGTCATGCTAGAGACACATACAGTCATAGATAAGTATGAGATGCGATCCTTCCGAATGAGATAAGCAAATTACTAATTATTGTTTCATATTCTACCAGTCTCTTTTCTTCTCTTACTTTTTTTTTTTATTTTTATTAATTGAAAAAATAATTAGAAAATAAAACAGCAAGTACGAAAATAAGTAATAACCCCCAGTATAGACTGGTACGATTCAATTCAACATTTTGTTCGTTCGGGTTTGATTGTGTCATATCTCTCTAATTTTGATTATGTTTATCGTTGTATGAACTGCATTGCTGATATTGATCCCAAAAAAGAAACGGTAGGTACAGCTAGTCCATGAACAGCTAACCATCGGACTGTAAAAATTGGATAGGTTCGATCTATAGTCATTGGTTCCTCCTAAAACTAAAAAGATCTACTAAATTCATCGAGTTGTTCCAAAGAGTCAAAGCGCCCAGTTATTAATGGAATTCCTTGTCGGCTTTCTGTAAAATATTCGTTTGGGCGGGGACTTCCAAATACATCATAAGCTAAACCCGTGCTGACGAATAACCAACCCGCAATAAATAGAGAGGGTATAGTAATACTATGAATAACCCAGTATCGAATACTGGTAATAATATCGGCAAAAGAACGTTCTCCTGTGCTTCCAGACATGCTAAGCTCCGCATATTCTTGTACGATTAAAGGGGGGTCGATTCTGTAAACGATGATATCAGTAAATGGAAATTCACTGCGGTTTTTTCATCCTTGTGAGATCGTCAATATTGTACCAAGGGCTTTTTTCCAGTATACCGAATCAGTATAGCTATCCTTCCTCTAAGACAGCAACGCAATTTGAATCAGTATGTAAATGAAGGACTAGTAGATAATTTCTTTTTTATTTTCCTTGTCAATGTAGAAGTCTAAATTGATGATTTGAGATGAAATTTCTTAAATTTATATAAGGTTTTTTTCTCGCTATTATATTATTATTGTTTCGAACCGGAAAACTTCCGTTAGGTAAAATGTGAATCCAAGGGTTGGTTTTTCATTTTTATAAAAATAAAAAAAAAATACAGTACAGTTAAGTTAAATTATCCTATTTCCACTTCATCAATTCAATTTGATGCGAAATTCAAAAATTTCCTTTTCATACCTCTAAACTCTAGAAAAGGTTTTCTTGAAATCTTTGTTTTTTTTTTTCATTTTAGTTTATTTCATTTAAAGCAAATTGCTGATTCGTACAGTAACAAGTAAGAAGAGTATAAAGTATTGATTAAAAAAAATCTATTTCTCTATTATTCATAATAAATTCGAAATTATATAATAATATAAAAAAAATAGGGAAACAATCAATAAACTAGAAAAGAAAAAAAAATGATAAGGATTGCTGGTCTACGAATGGAATTTGACTACTTTATTTGAGTTTTATTTGAATCAATTCGATTTCTTTTCATTTTTCCTTATTTATTAGTTGAGTACTGGAATAATCTCTTCAAAAAAGAGAAGGGGTATTATAACATCTAAATTCACTCTTTATTTTATTTTCAAAAATCGATTTGATAGATAGGATAAAACAAAAGATCTACAAAATAAAAGAAAAATAGAGTAAATGCTCAAAATGATTAACTTATCCCCTTTTAAACTTTACTTGCCTTAGTCTTTTATTAGTAGTGTAATGATTGCTTCATGCATTAACAACTAAGAATTGAACTTATTCTTTTTCGTTTCAATTGCTATTTTTTCTTATCGTCTTATCTTCAAACTTAGGGAAATGTTTTCTAAATATATGTCGAAAAAGAACATATTTCATTTAGCCCCTTCATGCTTACTATAACTAGTTATTTTGGTTTTCTACTAGCAGCTTTAACTATAACCTCAGCTCTCTTTATTAGTCTCAACAAGATACGAGTGATTTGAAATCAATTGAATGAGCACAACCCATAAAACGAAAAGGAAATCCTTTTCGGGGACTCCGAGATTTTATAGTTCATTACCAAATGTATTTACAATTATTGGTCATTGAGATTCCCTAGCACTACGAAATTAATATTTCGTGATATTGATATATAGTACCTCTCTTTTTTCCTTTTTATTTTAAGAAATAAATTGAAATGATTGAAGTTTTTCTATTTGGAATTGTCTTAGGTCTAATTCCTATTACTTTAGCGGGATTATTTGTAACTGCATATTTACAATACAGACGTGGTGATCAGTTAGACCTTTGATTAATTAACAGTTTTTTTTTGATAATTTGACCTCCTCTTTTCTTAAAAAAAAAATGAAGAGGAGGTCAAATTCTGATTACTGTTCGGCTCAATTATTTGACTTTGCATATAATTCTCAGATTAATCAAGCCCAGGATCACGCTCTGTAGGATTTGAACCTACGACATCGGGTTTTGGAGACCCGCGTTCTACCGAACTGAACTAAGAGCGCTTTTCTTTATTTTTTCTTATAACTTATAAAAAGTCTTCTTATCACAACAGCCAAGAAGAGGATTCTTTTTCTCCCCCACTCTAATCTTATCTTGAATGCCTAGACTAATCTTAGAGAATAAGATACAAAAAAATGTATGTGTGATTTGAATTGAATCGATTTCAATTGATTCCTTGTTACTTCTCATAAGAGAAGTAACAGGTAGGGATGACAGGATTTGAACCTGTGACATTTTGTACCCAAAACAAACGCGCTACCAAGCTGCGCTACACCCCTTTCTTTCAAGCGGTCTACATTGTCATTGTAGAGAATCCCCGTCTTGTTTTCAAAAACCTTAGTTTTTCCATTCCTTCCATTCAGGAACATAGACAATTTTTTTTGACATTTATTTTCTTTCTTTTATTTTAACGCATATCTACGAGAAAATCTCGTATTCATATGATTATATTCATAGAATATAACATATATTCTATTATTATAATAAGATGCTTATATACATAGGAATATCAAAAAACTGATCGTAAAAAAGAACAAGGGAATACTGGGGGGAGGGGACAAAAGGTACTTTTTTTCCTTTTAAGAAAGCGAGAATCTTATCTCTTTTTTATTCTCTTAAATGAAATTAGGAATCCCGTGTAAAATACAAAGGAATCTCAAATACTTCCATATCCGATATGTATTACCATTAGATATTTTAATAAAACATTAAAACATAAAGAAGGAGGATTACAAATGCGAGATCTAAAAACCTATCTTTCCGTGGCACCGGTACTAAGTACTCTCTGGTTCGGGTCTTTAGCGGGCCTGTTGATAGAGATCAATCGTTTATTCCCAGATGCGTTGACATTTCCTTTTTTTTCATACTAGTTTAGTTAATAACATGGGAAGGGGTGAAGAAGATTAGAGATAGAATCAAAAGATCTGTGACTAATCCCTTCCCCTCTTTTTTGAATTATCAAAAATTCAATTAGATACTTAGAGACAAAATAAAGAAAGAGGAAAGATAGAAAATTCAACCTCGGCAAAATTTGAGCTCAGCGTTCAATTCTATTTATAAAAAATCGAGTGAGAACAGAAAGGGGTCTATGAAAAAACTGGAATACAAGATAGGAAAGTGCAATAGTGTACTATATAGGATATACGTCGAATCGAATTCAATATAGCTAAATTCAATAGAGTTTTAATTCGTTCTTCCACTTAAACTTGAAAAATGAATTCTAAATTCTATTGAATATTTCTTACAATATTAGATTGTAATATGATTGATTGTAACGAAATCTTTCATAATTTCAACTTAGCAACCCTTTTTTTTATTTATTTCTTTTTTTTTTTCTTTTTGCTAGGCACTTGAAGATCAGCAAATAAGAAGAGTTGATTGAATCAAAAACTCAAACTAAAGGAGGGTCATGGCCACGGGAAAAGATGCCCGAGTAAGAGTTATTTTGGAATGTAGCAATTGTCTTCGAAACGGACTTACTAAGGAATCAAGGGGTATTTCCAGATATATTACTCAAAAGAATCGACACAACACGCCGAGTCGCTTGGAATTGAGAAAATTCTGTCCCTATTGTTACAAACATACGATTCACGGGGAGATAAAGAAATAAACCGACCCAAGTATCACTCTTATATCAGGAACAAAAAAAGGACATCTTCTCTATTCGAGAGACCCTATTTATTATTCTAGATTTCAATAGTTTAGTTAACAGAATTTAATTAACTCAAAATCAAAAAAACCAATCTTTTTTTGAATTCAAAATTATTTTGAATCAGATTGTAATAGTATTTTCGAGATAAGGAATAAACAAAGTATGGAAAAGCGATCCTTTCGGAAATCAAAACGATCTTTTCGTAGGCGTTTGCCCCCGATCCAATCGGGGGATCGAATTGATTATAGAAACATGAGTTTAATTAGTCGATTTATTAGTGAACAAGGAAAACTATTATCCAGACGGGTGAATAGATTGACCTTAAAACAACAACGATTAATTACTATTGCTATAAAACAAGCTCGTATTTTATCTTTATTACCCTTTATTAATATTAATAATGATAAACAATTTGAGAGAAGCGAATCGACTGCCAAAGCTAATGGTCTTCGAATCCGGAATAAATAAAAAAGTAGGTTTACTTTCCTCTTCAATTTGAATCCCAATTCAAATTCGAAAACTGAAATAGAGTTTGATGTTTTATTCGAAGAATTCGAGAATCCAATCTAATCTTGATTGGATTTCTCCTACTTATCGTAAAAAAAAAACAAGAATCGTCGAAGAAGCAATCTTTTTGTATTGTATATTTATTGGACGTGTTTGGTTGCTCATTTTATTTTGAACGACTTTATCTTTATCATACTAATTTTGATTCTACTTTCCCGGAGTTCATTCTCCAGAAAATGACATTTTCAATAGTCGAACTTACAATTCGAATTTTTCCTTAAAATTGAAGAATTTATTTATTTTTTTTTGATTGAATTAGAAATCATATAAAGACAATTCCTATTTAATATAGCTATCTGTGCAACTATTTTACGATTAAAAAGCAACCGGTTCTTGTCCAAATTGTGTATAAAATGACTATAACTATAGGATACAAAATTCTTACGAATTACTGCATTTATGCGAGCGATCCACAAACGACGAAACGCCCTTTTTCGCTTATCTCTATCTCGATGAGATGAAACCAAAGCTCTGATTTTCTGTTGTATAATTGTTCGAGTAAGTCTCGAATGAGCTCCACGAAAGCTTGATGCAAATAAACGAATTTTTGTTCGACGTCTACGAGCTATATATCCTCGTGTAATTCTGGTCATTGAATAAATGAAACCTTAATGAATAACTAATGGATTTCCTTTCTTTCAGTTATTCTTTTCCAATTTACTAGTTTAGTAATACCAACACGCATTCTTCCAATGTATAAAATACGAATTCCAATGGCTTTTGCTACTCTAACCTTCCCGACCACGATTTTTTTATTCCTATTCATTTCTATTTATTTGAATTTCTTTTAATAGAAGATTTTTTCTGTTTTCGTTTTTTGATACCTAGTATCAATACAATTTATTATTTTGAGTTGAATGCCTATATATATAAAAGGGCAATCGTGGGTTCCATCGTTTCTATGGTTCTTTCTAAAACGACGAGGTCCTCTCTATACACCGGAGTCCTTTCCTTCGACTTTATTTAATGAATACTATTGATAACTTGTACAGTTCCCATTCTTTTGCTCTACCCATGATCTAGTAAAAAGTCTTTCACAATGAGATCTACTTATACAGTAACGATATTAAATTAGAAAGATTTGCTGGAGTAGCTGACCCTCTTAGTCCGTTTTTTCATAGTCAAATTTGGTTTTCAAAATAATAGTTGCTCGCTTAATGGATAAACATTCGTTACCAATGAGGAATTTTTTATCATCTTCTATTTTGAAAATGGAGTGAATTCAATTTGCACCAATGCAAACCATAAATTTCCTAGCCAATGGAAGAATCCAATAGATCTTTTTTAGTTTGATATAGTGAACGTACGTGCTTCTTTCTTCGATTTCTTTTTTTCTTCTATTTGAATTCAAAAAAAAAATAGTACTGATCTTTGATACTGGAAAAGGGCTTTCCTTCTTTCTATTAGAACTGATCTGAACGAGTCGCGCATACACCCTAGTACATGTTCCTCGTCGCTGAGGACATCCCCCGAGAGCGGGGGATTTCGTGACATTTCGGATTGGCTGTCTTGTGTTTCTAATAAGTTGTTTAATAGTTGGCATGTTGAATCGGATCCATAATGAATAGGTTGGTTTAGATTGATCTTAACCAGCTAATTATGAATTACTTTCCCATGGAATAGATGAATAAGATATTATTGAATCCGGTAATAACTAAATAAAAAAATAAAAATAGCATCAAAGTAGGGGGAATAAGTTTTAATAAATCAACAATTTTTATTTTTTATTCAACTGCTACAAGATCAACAATTCCATGAGCTTGGGCTTCCGTTGCTGACATAAAAACATCCCTTTCCATATCTTCGGATACAAGCCATAAGGGTTTGCCCGTTCTTTGTACATAAACCCTTGTAATGGTTTCTCGCAATTTAAGTAGTTCTTCTGCTTCTAGGATAAATTCTCCCGTTTGTGCCTCATAAAAAGAACTCGCAGGTTGATGTATCATTACCCTAATGATGGAACAAAAGGTTCTTCTATTTCGATTCTGAGATGGAAAGAGATAAATAAAAAAAGAAAGTATCGAACAACCGTACGGGCAGGCATTGCATACGGCTCTAGAATGGAATTCAGTTTGACCTTCCATCAAAGAATCATCAATTAAAGAGATAGAACATATATAGAAATTATAGGGTTTATCGGATTGACATCGTCAAACGATCCAATTACCATCCTTCCTTTCCGATTTCAGAGTAGTTAACAAAATACTATGATGGCTCCGTTGCTTTATATATTTATCTCCTCTGTTATTCAGCAATCCCAAAGTTTTGATTTATTTTCTTTTTTTTACTCTTTCAAAAGTATATTCATAAGTATATCAATAAATATAAATATCGTAATTTCTTCGGTGGGAAATTAAAAAAAAAGGTTTGTGACGCTAAAATGGATCCCGACCATAGCGAAGAGAAAATGGGAACGACCCTTTCTTCTAATTTCATACTACTCTTTCGATATATAATTGAATGTTTTGAAAAAAAAAAATTCGTATATCGAATTCGATGTGCCATGCTATTATTACTTAATTTTCCTAATTTCATGCATAGTCTTTTTTTCGTAAAAAACTCATTGGCGCCAAGCGTGAGGGAATGCTAGACGTTTGGTAATCTCTCCACCGACGAGTATAAAAGATCCCATTGAAGCCGCTAATCCCATGCATATTGTATGCACATCAGGTTGAACAAATTGCATAGTATCATAAATAGCGACCCCCGGGATTACCCATCCGCCAGGAGAGTTTATAAACAAATACAAATCCTTGTTATCATTCTCTATACTCAAATAAACCATAAGACCAATCAGTTGATTCGAGATCTCGCTATCAACCTCTTGGCCTAAAAAAAGTAATCTTTCTCGATAAAGTCGGTTGATTAGGATCCAATTTGTATCCCATAAGAGCCGTACATGCACCTTTTGATCCATACGGTTCAACAAAAATTGAGAAAAAACGACTCAATGTGTCGATTCCAGCTCTTTCTTTTTTAAATTAAACTATTATATATCTATATATTATTTTAGTTTATTTTTGAGAGCGGTTTCTTTTCTTAATTCTAAGAAATTAGAAAATTTCGTATATTAATGAAACGTATTTTCTTTATTTTTTCAAGAAAGAAATGAGTTCGTTTTGTGCCCCTTCCCTCTCAACAAAAAATACATTAAGATTAAACATATCGAATTAATTTATCATTGATGCATTGCTTCATCGCGATTTCATTTTATTTTAATCACGATGTTCTTTTCTTGTTCCTGAATAGGCCTTTTCAATTCTTTTAGGTTTATGCTCTACTCCGAGTAAAAATCTGCCCAACTTTGATTTGCACATATAGGACAAATGTCAATAATATTACGTCTTTTTTTTTTCTAAAGGGAGCCTGAATACTTTACTTATGAAGACTTCATTTTAGTGTTCCAAAAAATGCAACCATAAATTATTCTAATTGTTAATATGAATTTGAATATCCCTCAAATCGAATTGCATTTCACGCGCCAAATTATTGGTAATTCAATCTTTTTTGGCCGAAATATAGGATATCTCAATCGGGGGAGAGAACGGGGGAAATCCCATATGACCCAATATATCTGACAAGTCGCACTATACGTCAACCCAAGAGGCATCTTCCTCTCCAGGACTTCGAAAAGGTACTTTTGGGACACCAATAGGCATAAAATGAAAGAAAAAACAATTAAGTACTATATTGGACTTTGATGTGGAAGCGTAACAATGCGTTTATTGGCTTAATAATATTGTCTTTTATCATATTTGAGTCATAAATCGATCAAAATGTTTACGATTCAAAACAAAATAGTTCTTTTGTTTTGAATGATTCCTAAATATAGATGCATTTGTTGATCAAAAATGGGATTAACCCCATTGCGTATTGTTCCTTATCGGGTATAGAATAGATCTGCTTCTCTTTCTTACTAGGAACAAAATTGTTCCGTTTTTACTAAAAAAAAGAATAGAACAAATATTACTCCTTTCTTGAAGATAATTCCCAAAAGGGGAGGTTCATAGCATAGTTTTTGCTAATGCAATAAAGTTACATAGTGTCTATTTTTCGTTGATAAAGGGGTATTTCCATGGGTTTACCTTGGTATCGTGTTCATACCGTCGTATTGAATGATCCCGGTCGTTTGCTTTCTGTCCATATAATGCATACAGCCTTAGTTGCTGGTTGGGCTGGTTCAATGGCTCTATATGAATTAGCAGTTTTTGATCCCTCTGATCCCGTTCTTGATCCAATGTGGAGACAAGGTATGTTCGTTATACCGTTTATGACTCGTTTAGGAATAACCAATTCATGGGGCGGTTGGAGTATTACAGGAGGAACTATAACGAATCCGGGTATTTGGAGTTACGAAGGTGTGGCCGGTGCACATATTGTGTTTTCTGGGTTGTGCTTCTTAGCGGCTATCTGGCATTGGGTGTATTGGGATTTAGAAATATTTTGTGATGAACGTACAGGAAAACCCTCTTTGGATTTGCCCAAGATTTTTGGAATTCATTTATTTCTTTCAGGGTTGGCTTGTTTTGGTTTTGGCGCATTTCATGTAACAGGATTGTACGGTCCTGGAATATGGGTGTCCGATCCTTATGGACTAACCGGAAAGGTACAACCTGTAAATCCAGCGTGGGGGGTAGAAGGTTTTGATCCTTTTATTCCGGGAGGAATAGCTTCTCATCATATTGCAGCGGGCACTTTAGGCATATTAGCAGGCCTATTTCATCTTAGTGTCCGTCCACCCCAACGTCTGTATAAAGGATTACGTATGGGAAATATTGAAACCGTGCTTTCCAGTAGTATCGCTGCTGTCTTTTTTGCCGCTTTTGTTGTTGCAGGAACTATGTGGTATGGTTCAGCAACTACCCCTATCGAATTATTTGGTCCCACCCGTTATCAATGGGATCAAGGATATTTCCAGCAAGAAATATATCGAAGAGTTGGCGCTGGATTAGCTAAAAATCAAAGTTTATCAGAAGCTTGGTCTAAAATTCCCGAAAAATTAGCTTTTTATGATTACATCGGGAATAATCCGGCAAAAGGGGGGTTGTTCAGAGCAGGATCAATGGACAGCGGGGATGGAATAGCTGTTGGTTGGTTAGGGCATCCTATTTTTAGAGATAAAGAAGGGCGTGAACTTTTTGTACGCCGTATGCCTACTTTTTTTGAAACATTTCCGGTTGTTTTGGTAGACGGAGACGGAATTGTTAGGGCCGATGTTCCGTTTAGAAGGGCAGAATCGAAGTATAGTGTCGAACAAGTCGGTGTAACTGTTGAGTTCTATGGTGGCGAACTTAATGGAGTCAGTTATAGTGATCCTTCGACTGTGAAAAAATATGCGAGACGTGCTCAATTAGGTGAAATTTTTGAATTAGATCGTGCTACTTTGAAATCAGATGGTGTTTTTCGTAGCAGTCCAAGGGGTTGGTTTACTTTTGGGCATGCGTCGTTTGCTCTGCTCTTCTTCTTCGGACACATTTGGCATGGTGCTAGAACCTTGTTTAGAGATGTTTTTGCTGGTATTGACCCGGATTTGGATGCTCAAGTGGAATTTGGAGCATTCCAAAAACTTGGAGATCCAACGACAAGAAGGCAGGTAGTCTAATACAAGATTTCTCTCTTATCTTTTTTCTTTTCTTTTTTTAGTTGATATAGACTAGATTAATGTGGAAATAGAAATTGGCATCTTTTCTTTAATCTTTTCATTGACTCTTGTTCGTATTTCTTTATCCAAGAGATAATCCACAACAAACAGGTATGGAAGCTATAATTGTAAAGCATGATCAAATTTATGGAAGCATTGGTTTATACATTCCTCTTAGTCTCGACTCTAGGGATAATTTTTTTCGCTATCTTTTTTCGAGAACCGCCGAAAGTTCCAACTAAAAAGATGAAATGATTTTTCATCCTATTAATTGAAGTAATGAGCCCCCCAACATAACATTGAACATTGGGGGGCTCATTACTTCAACTAGTCCCCGTGTTCTTCGAATGGATCTCTTAATTGTTGAGAGGGTTGCCCAAAAGCAGTATATAAGGCATACCCAGTAAAACTTACAAGTAAACCAGATATAAAGATGGCGACTAGAGTTGCTGTTTCCATTATTATATAACTTCAAAGGCTACCACGGCTCTATGGATCTATGATAAGATCGTTTATTTACAACGGAATAGTATACAAAGTCAACAGATCTCAATGAATAAAATAAAAAAGAAGAGGATTTATGGCTACACAAAGCGTTGAGGGCGGTTCTAGATCGGGACCAAGACAAACTGCTGTAGGTAGTTTATTAAAACCATTGAATTCAGAATATGGTAAAGTAGCTCCTGGATGGGGAACCACTCCTTTAATGGGTGTTGCAATGGCTCTATTTGCAATATTCCTATCTATTATTTTAGAAATTTATAATTCTTCCGTTTTACTGGATGGAATTTCAATGAATTAGATTCTCACAAGAAAGGTCAATTCTTAGATTTTTAATACGAATACAAAGTAAAGTATTTCGGTTTCGTATTTTTATCCCATTATCTCTTTATTGGTAGTTCGATCGTGGAATTTCTTTTTTTCTGTATTTCTGGAATATGAGTGTGCGACTTGTTCTAATTGATCTTATTGGTAATACAGAGAAGGAGTCTGTCATCTTTATAGAGATGGTTTTTCCTCGTCAGATATTTATTCGAGTATCTGGAGCACGGAAATATATGAAATAGATCCCAATCAATAACTATGATTCCTACTTACCACGCGACCGGGCTTAGAAAAGAAATTTGTCAAAGAGTGTTATAAGTTCTAAATCAAAAGTGTTTTTTCTTCTTTTTCAACAAATTTCCCTTATTGATTGATGATTTTGATCAAAGGAAAAAACTTTCTTTTTATTTTGAGTTTATTATATCTATTCTATGAATAAATGATCATCTAATGATTCTTACTCATAGAATCTTTGGGCTTATTTTGTACTTTTAATTAATCATCGTGGTTCTAGTATGAATCTGAGGTTTCAATCGATTAATAGGTTCGTAACAAGAGAATTCCTATCAAAAAAAGAAGAGTAAATCGAGAGTAGACACAAAGAAAATCACAAATCACAGAAAAGAAGCGGTGAATAGGAAAATAGAAGATTCAACAGGCCAGTAACGATCAATGAGCCGACTTGATATTTTAGCATTATAACCACAAATAATAACTCGTCTTCTCATCGACGTGAAAAAGGGGGGGTTGTTTACAAGGTTTCAAATCCATCGCCCTTCCAAGTAAAACAATACTTTGGTTTTTTGTTTGAGCTGTACGAGATGAAATTTTCAGATACGGTTCTCCGAGGGGGAGTACTATTCGTTTACCTATCTCAATAAAGTCTATGATTGGTTCGAAGAACGTCTTGAGATTCAGGCGATTGCAGATGATATAACCAGTAAATATGTTCCCCCTCATGTCAATATATTTTATTGTCTAGGAGGAATTACACTTACTTGTTTTTTAGTACAAGTAGCTACAGGGTTTGCTATGACTTTTTACTACCGTCCAACTGTTACTGAGGCTTTTGCTTCTGTTCAATATATAATGACTGAAGTTAATTTTGGTTGGTTAATCCGATCAGTTCATCGGTGGTCCGCAAGTATGATGGTCCTAATGATGATCCTCCATGTATTTCGTGTGTATCTCACTGGGGGTTTTAAAAAACCTCGCGAATTAACTTGGGTTACCGGTGTGGTTCTGGCTGTATTGACCGCATCTTTTGGGGTAACTGGTTATTCCTTACCTTGGGACCAAATTGGTTATTGGGCAGTCAAAATTGTAACAGGTGTACCGGAAGCTATTCCTGTAATAGGATCTCCTTTAGTAGAGTTATTACGGGGAAGTGCTAGTGTGGGACAATCCACTTTGACTCGTTTTTATAGTTTACACACTTTTGTATTACCTCTTCTTACTGCCGTATTTATGTTAATGCATTTTCTAATGATACGTAAGCAAGGTATTTCGGGTCCTTTATAAAGAATCTATATCATAGTCAAAATTGAGAATTCAATATTTCTATTTCTCACTTGAGGAGGAAGAATAGTATTTCATTGCTAGAAATATGGATTCTTGAAAAGAATAAGACATATCTTTGGATATTTCCCTTCACTAGTCGTGTCAAATAAAGAATATTATACTGTATAGTTGAGGGGAATTCTACGACGAAAAAATGGATTATGGGAGTGTGTGACTTGAACTATTGATTGGACCGTGCAGAAAGATATATACCCTTATCTGCCACATTGGAATTCATAACCTAATTAATGTGTCTTTGTTCCAACCACCCCGTCAATTTTAAATCCCATACCCTATAGTAGGATAGGCGGGTTTGTTTGAAGAGACTTTTTTCTATGATCTATGATCAGCTCCGATCATATTCAGGCTCCGTAAGATCCATTAGAATAAGCGATGTGACCTACTAATAAGGCAGATTTTGTTTTACCAATTTAATAGTATCGAAATGCAGCCATTTCCTCTGCATCAGCCTGATTTATGATACTATCGGAGTGAAACAAGGGATCTAAAGAAAAGGAAGGCGAGGCTATACTCTATTAGTAACAAGTAAATCCTTTGTATAGAATGTACCAATTTGAAGATTTGGGGTGGATAAGGTCCAATTGCAAGGTCCGAGACGACCCAGAAAGCACTTGATTATGATTAAGCTTGCTTGGGTATTGAGCATTTAACTTGTAAGAACGAAATTCCTTCCAACTAACCAATTAATCGTTGCAATTTTTCAAAATTGAATCCAACCCAATCCGGTCAATCTTGTCTTACATGAACTCATTCATAGATATAGATGTGGAGATATTTTACTTTATAGATTTTCAATTTTGAAACATAAAGATCCATTTTTTTATATAGATATATAGGGAGCCTTTTTGTTCGTTTGATTCTTGCTCGAGCCGGATGATAAAAAATTATCATGTCCGGTTCTTTCGGGGGATGGATCTATAAGAATTCACCTATCCAAATAACAAAGAAACCAGATTTAAATGATCCTGTATTACGAGCTAAATTAGCTAAGGGGATGGGCCATAATTATTATGGAGAACCCGCATGGCCCAACGATCTTTTATATATTTTTCCGGTAGTCATTTTAGGCACTATTGCGTGTAACGTAGGCTTAGCGGTTCTAGAACCATCAATGATTGGTGAACCCGCGGATCCATTTGCAACCCCTTTAGAAATATTACCGGAATGGTATTTCTTTCCGGTATTTCAAATACTTCGTACAGTCCCTAATAAATTATTAGGTGTTCTTTTAATGGTTTCAGTACCCGCAGGATTATTAACAGTACCTTTTTTGGAGAATGTTAATAAATTCCAAAATCCATTTCGTCGCCCAGTAGCAACAACGGTCTTTTTGATTGGTACTGTGGTGGCCCTTTGGTTGGGTATTGGAGCAACATTACCTATTGAAAAATCCCTAACTTTAGGTCTGTTTTAAATTGATTCAATTGGGAAATAAAATAGAATAGCACGGCTTATGTATCTAGGGAATAGTCTCTTTAAAATTTAAAGAGAATTTTCCCTAGATAGATCTAATCTATTCAATTTTTGATTTCGCTGGAATATATAGATTCTCTTTAAATATATTAAAGTGATGTAAAAACCCATTTCATTTTTTTTTTTAATAAACTAAAGATGAAATAAATGCAATGCATTTCGTATTTATTCTTCGGTAAATCGCTTCTGAAATGCTTTTTCTTTTTCTAGAATATCCAATATCTGTTTTACATCTTCTATGTGAAAATGTTGAATTTGTATAAGGTCTTCTTGATTCTTATTCAAGAGTTCAAATAATGTATGTATATTTGACTTTTTAAGGCAATTATAGAACTTGTGAGGCAATTCTAATTGGTCAATAAAAATAGATTTCAATGCTATTTCTTTGTTTGTTTTCCTTAGATTAGCTAATCGATAATGCAAAGTAAAAAAAGGTAAAGTAACCCTGTGCTGATTGTTCTCGAAATGTAAGTTTTCTTCTTCCGCGTGTAGAAAAGGAATAAATAAATTAATTAAATTTCGAGAGGCCTCATGAAGCGCCTCTTTAGGAGTTAAACTCCCGTTTGTCCAGATTTCAAGAAAAAGTATCTCTTCTTTTTCATTTCCATTCTCATAAGAATGAATACTATGATTTGCATTTCGAACAGGCATGAATACAGCATCAATAGGATGACTTTCTTCGTGAAAGTTTTTGGGTGTTTTTATATGATATCCTCGATTTCTCTCGATTTGTAATCCAATACAAAAATGAATTGGTTCTGTTAGTGTAGCTATATGCTGTGTGTTATCAATGATTTCCACAGAAGTTGGTAAGATAATATCTTGAGCAGTTACACATCCAGGGCCCTGGAAACAAATGGACGCGTTGCTAGTTCCATACAGATTACTTCGCAATACAATTTCTTTCAAATTCATTAAAATCTCATGGACTGATTCTTGAATACCCCTTATCGTAGAATATTCATGTGGTATTTTTTCAAATTTTGCTCGGGTGATGCATGTTCCTTCTATTTCCCCAAGCAAAGCTCTTCGTATTGCAATGCCTATTGTATCGGCTTGTCCTTTCTTAAGTGGAGACAGAATAAAGCGTCCATAATAAAGACGCTTACTATCTGCTCTTGATTCAACACACTTCCACCGTAGTGTCCGAGTAGATACTCTTACTTTCTCTCGAACCATATTAATATTATTTGATCAGATCATTGAATTGTTTATTTCTCTTGAAATCTATTTCATTTTCATTTCTATACACGTCTTTTCTTAGGGGGCCTACATCCATTATGGGGCATAGGGGTTACATCACGTACAAAACTTAATAGTATACCACTTCGTCGAATAGCTCGTAATGCTGCATCCCTACCGAGACCGGGACCTTTGATCATCACTTCTGCTCGTTGCATACCTTGATCTATGACTGTACGAATAGCCTTTCCTGCTGCGGTTTGAGCAGCAAATGGAGTCCCTCTTCTTGTACCTTTGAATCCACAAGTACCGGCGGAGGCCCAAGAGATTACCCGACCTCGGGCATCTGTAATAGTCACAATGGTATTGTTGAAACTTGCTTGAACATGAATAACGCCCTTTTGTATTCGGCATATATTCTTACGTGACCCAATCCGGACATTTCGCCGTGAATCAGTTCTTGGTATAGATTTTGCCATACTTTACTTTATCATCTTATAACGAGAAATTCGAGGTATATGGATATATCCATTTCATGTCAAAACAAATCCTATTTTTGTATTGGTTACTTTATGTCTATTTTCAAAAGATTATCCTTGTCTTTGTTTATGTCTCGGATTGAAACAAATTACTATAATTCGCCCTCTCCTACGGATCAATCGACATTTCTCACAAATTTTACGAACGGAGGCCCTTATTTTCATAGTTGGCATTCCTAAACTGAATTCTGAGTATACTTATTTTATTGGAAGAAAATAAATTTCTTGAAATTTGAAACCCCAACCTCGAATTGTATTCCCACAAAGAAATGCTGATGGTAAAAAAAAAGCACCTAATCATTCGAATTCTTTTTATTATGAATTAGGAAGCCACTTTTCGTTTTAGTTAAAACCTCTCGAAGTATTAAATAATGTTAAGAATAATTAACACGTCTTTTTTTCTTTTGACAAATAGTCAATTCTGGCGACAATTCAGATATCAGAAGGATTACCATATATAACACAAAATTTCTCCGCTAATTCCTTCCAGTCGCGCCTCTCGGTCTGTCATTATCCCTTGAGAAGTAGAAAGAATTACAATTCCCATCCCGCCTAAAATTCTAGGAATTCGTTGATAGTTAGAATAGATTCGTAGACCCGGCCTACTGATCCGTTTTAAATTCAAAATAGTTGGATACATTCCTTTTCTATTCCTTCTATGTCGTAGGGTTACAACCAAAAAATATTTGTTGTTTTCCTGACGTTTTCTCACGTTTTCAAGAAAACCCTCTCGTAAAAGTATTTTAATAATGTTTTCCGTGATGTTAGTAGATTCTAGTTGAATCATCCCTTTTCTATTCATGTCAGCATTTCGTATAGAGGTTATTACGTCAGCAATAGTGTCTCTACCCATGATAAATTTAACTTTTTGTTGCCCCCGCGTTTTTGATCTAATCAACATGCTTTTTTTTATGTTTATGTAATAAAGAAAATATTCAATAACAATAATAATGTTTAAAAATGTTTCATATTCGATATTTAAATAATATAAACAATAAAATACTTCAAATTATTTTATTGAATTTTCAAATATTTTGAAATAAATAAAGAGATAAGCGTCAGATAAAATTTTATTCACTAAATTGAAGTTATCTATTTCATTCAATAACTAAGTAGACGAGTAGGGCTATACTCTATTAAATTAAGTCGGATGTGATACTATAATACTTCAGGTGATAATGAAATTATTTTAGTGAAATTTAACTGTCTCAATTCTCGGGCAATCGCGCCGAAAACTCGAGTTCCTTTTGGATTTCCTTCTTGATCAATAACAACTGCTGCATTGTCATCATATTGTATTATCATGCCGTTGTCGCGTTTAAGTTCTTTACAAGTACGAACAATTACAGCTCTGATCACTTCTGATCTTTCTAGAGATGTGTTTGGTAATGCATCCTTGATCACAGCGACAATAATGTCGCCAATATGAGCATATTGACGATTACTCGCTCCTATGATTCGAATACACATCAATTCTCGAGCTCCGCTGTTATCCGCGACATTCAAATGGGTTTGAGCTTGAATCATATCATTTTTGAATCTGTTCTTTCAATGCAAAGAGAAAGTCGAAGTAAAAAAAAAAGAAATATTCTTGTTCAAATTCAAAATAAAAGAAACCCACAATTCTTTTTTATCTCTAAGACTTTTTTCCGTCGGTTCTACCTGTCTAACTTGACATAATAAATTGAGTTCGTATAGGCATTTTTGACGCCGCTATTGAAATAGCCGTTCTGGCTATATTTTCTCCAACTTCACCCATTTCATAAAGGATTCTACCCGGTTTAACGACAGCTACCCAATATTCGGGGGATCCCTTCCCCGAACCCATACGTGTTTCTGTAGGTCTTAATGTAACAGGTTTGTCGGGAAATATACATATCCAGATTTTTCCACCACGGCGCACATTTCGGGTTATTGCCCGCCGACCTGCTTCTATTTGTCTAGATGTAATCCAAGCGGGCTCAAGTGCCTGAAGAGCATATTTACCGAAAGAAATGCGGCTTCCGCGAGAAGATATCCCTTTCATTCTTCCTCTATGTTGTTTACGAAATCTGGTTCTTTTGGGGTTATAGTGGATGGTTCTTTCTCAATACCATCTCTACTACAGAAACGGACATGAGAGTTTCTCCTCATCCGGCTCCTCGCGAATGAAACGATTCTAAGTTTCGAATATTCGTAAAATATATTGAATCCTGAATTTTTGAAGATTTCAATTAATCTATTCTAAATTCAAAATTTTGATATCTTGTTTGGATTTCGAAACATTTGAAACAATTTGATTTATGAAGAATGTGTTTTTGTTATTTCTTTTTGCTTTGATTTTTTATTAAAAATGAAAAAGAAAAGAATCGAATGAGATTGAATAGCAATAATCTACTAAAAAACTTCGCGGGCGAATATTGACTTTTTCAAATCTCTTTCAGTTGGAGGATTCGTTCATGCCTTTTGGGAATAAATGAATTGGTTCCTGGTTCGTTTCGCCATCCCACCCAATGAATTATTAAGATTCGTTTTTTAATGGAATTCCCCGTATTCGTGGGTTCTTTCGTTCCCATTGCTTCTCAATTCATGGTTAGGTTTGAATTCTACAACGGAGCCCCCGCAGAAGATTTTTTCTTGAGTCAATCTTCTCAGTCTTTATTGGCTCGAGGCTCTTGATTATTTTTTATTTGTATATGAACGAACTGATTCGCCCATAACTAGATCAATCCGTATTGATGCTTTATTACATGGCCTTATTTGATTTGTGTTTTTCTGAGAAGACTCATAAACCTTACATACATATTGGAATCATATATCATTCATATTTGTTTCTAGCTTTCTATCAAGCTTCCTTTTATCTGTATACTTTCATTTTCTATCACAATTCGATTGGTTTTCTTTTGTATGCAATACAAGAAATCTTGCAGTTGCTACAAGTATATGATCAATATATCATATTTTGACTGCTTTTTGGTATCCAGATAATGCAAAGCGATGAGTTGGTTATTAGTTCTCTATAGTAATGAGTTCATAGTAAAGGTTGCTTCCTTTTTTTAATCCTATCTTCTCAAAAAAACCAACGAGTCACACACTAAGCATAGCAATTCTCTCAAATCATTAATCATTTTTTTATGCAATCCTATAGAAATTAAGAATTGTCATTAAAAAAAAAATTCATAAATCAAAAAAAAGACTGAAAGCAAAGAGTTTGTTATTTTTTCTTTTTTTTTGCAATGGATATCGCATAAAGAAGAAAGACAAGTAACGTATTCTTATTAGTCCTCTATAAATATCCAAATTTTTATGCCTAATATCCCATAAATCGTTCGGACTGTATAGAAACAATAATCAATTTTAGCCCGAATGGTTTGTAGAGGAACCCTACCCTCTCTAATCCATTCGACACGTGCTATTTCTTTTCCATCGAGGCGTCCTGCAATTTGGACTTGAATTCCTTTTGTATCCGCCTGTTCATTTAATTCTATTGCTTTTTTCATTGCTTTTCGAAACGAAACTCGATTCTTTAATTGTCCCGCTATAAATTCTCCAAGAATATTAGGTTGTCCATAAGGGCTTGGAATTCTTGTCACAGTAATGTTGAGTTTTTGGTTCAAACAGTTCAGTTCTTTTTGTATATTCCTCTGCAATTCTTCAACTCTTCGGGGTCCGCCGTCTAGTAATAACTTTGGGAATCCCATATAGATTATGACTTGAATCAGATCAATTCTTTTTCGAATTCCTATGCGTGCA